AAAATATATAATTATAATATAAAAATATAAAAAATATAAATATAATATAAAAATATAAATATAATATAATATAATATATAATAATATAATATAAAAAATATAATATAATTATAAAATTATAATATAATAAATATAATATAAATATAATATAAAAATATAATTATAATTATAATATAAAATATAATATAATAATATAATAATAATATAATAATATAATATAAAATATAAATATAATATAATATAAAAATATAATATAAAAAATAAAAATATAAAATATATAAATATAAAATATATAAAATATATATAAAATATAAATATAAAATATATAATATATTAATATATATAAAATATAAATATATAAATAAATATATAAATATATAATATAATATAAATATATAAATATATAATAATAAATATATAATAAAATATATAATATATAATATATATAAATATATAATATAAATATAATATAATATAATTTTATAATTTATAATTATATAATTTAATATATAATATATTATATAATTATAATTTATATAATTATAATTTAATTATTTATAATTTAATTATATAATTTAAATATAATTTAATATTAATATAAATATATTTAATAAATAAATATATTTAATAAATATATTTAATAAATATATTTAAATATTTAATTTTAAATATTTATTAAATATTTAATAATTTAATTTTAATATAAATTAATATAATTAATATAAATATTTAATATAAATATATAATTATATATATATATATTGTATATTGTAATAGTAATATATTTAATATATTATATTTATTATATTGTAATATATTATAATTATATATTGTAATATATTATAATTGTAATATATTATAATTATAATTTATAATAATTAATTAATAATAATAATAATTAATAATAATATAATATATAATTATATAATATAGTTATTTTTTTCTATTCTCTATCTAGAATAGATAGATGCAAATAAATTGCGTCCAATAGGATTTGAACCTATACCAAAGGTTTAGAAGACCTCTGTCCTATCCATTAGACAATGGACGCCCCTCATTCCGAATTTTTAAATTTTTTCATAAAAAGCAAAATAGATTACACAGATTTAGGGAATATAATAAAAAGAAGGATGCATATCCAAATGGATAATGCATCTGCATATCATATGCAGTTAAGTAATATATAGCGGGTAGCGGGAATCGAACCCGCATCGTTAGCTTGGAAGGCTAGGGGTTATAGTCGACGTTGGTTGATCATTTTTAACATCTCTAATTCAAAACCGAACATGAAAGTTTTGTTTCATTCGGCTCCTTTATGGAAGATCGATGTATTCCCACCAGAGAAAAAAATGAGATCCATAACATCTACATAACATCTATAACATCTATGTCAGCTTTTTTTACGAATGGCTACTCGCTTTCTAGATGATCCCTCTAGAAGAGGGGGATTCTATCAAATCTTTCTAGTCTAGTTACTTCGTTCCCTATTTCTACTCGTGGGATCCTAAGGAAAAGAATTTTGTTTCTACCGAGCTGAAACAATAAGCCGAGGGTTCTAGTAAATCAAAACCATCGTTTTCTAGCTATTTGGCTTCAATTTCCCTTTTTCAGTTCAGCACAAAAATTGAAGATTTAGTTACGATTGAAAGTTTTATACTATCATCCATAGATCCTTTATTCATACTCATTCAATTGGAAGAATTGATCCAATCAAAAAAAATTATGCTTCTCGACTCCATAATCCAAATCCAATTTTTTTATTCAAATTCTGATTGACTTTTGGATAGAAATTGGATAGAAATCGTGAGAATGTATATTCTTTCCTCAAATATCCTATTGAGGGGTAAAGGATTAAATCTTTTTAAGAAATAAAGTTTTTGATCTGAATATGAAAAATAAAAAATGGAAAGACCCCTTAACTATTGAAGTTGTTAATAGAACGAATCACACTTTTACCACTAAACTATACCCGCTACATATTCATTATTGGATATGAATGGACCATTTGTCCAACACTATTTGGACAAAAAAGTAATGAGACGCAGTCAAGATAAAGATAGCATCAGAATCATTAAAATTCCAGCATTGACACGTATTTTGTTCCGACGCGGGCTTGAAAAAAAAAAATTCTAATTAATTATTTTAATTTTAATTATTAATTTTATTTTAATTATTAATTTTATTAATTAGAGATTTATTAATTAGAGATTAGAGTATTAATTATAGTAATTATAGTATATAGTATATAGTATATGTATATAATAATGCTATTCTAATAGTTAATACTAATACTATTTTTACTATTTTATATTTATAGTATTTATAGTATCTTTATATTCAGTTATATTCAGTATATTATAATAATAATATTTAAATATTTACTATTTTATTCTATTTTCTTATCTTAATCTTTCTTTATTCTTTCTTTATTCTTTTTCTTTATATATATTATAATTAATTATAATTAATTATTATAATTAATTATTAATTTAATTAAATTAATTATTAATTTATATTTTTATATTAATAATTATATTAATATTATAAAATATATTATAAAATATAAATATAAATAAATAAATATAAATAAAATATAAATAATATAAATAAATAAATAAAAAAAAAATATAAAATATATAAAAAATATATAAATATAAAATATATTTAAAAATATATTTAAAAATATAAAATATATAAAATATATTTAAAATATATTAAAAAAAATATAAATATATAAATAAAAAATATATAAAAATATATATTATAAAAATATATTAAAAATATAAAAATATAATTAAATAATTAAAAATATAAAAAATATAAATATAAATAAATATAAATATAAAATATATATAAAATATATTAAAATATATATATATTAAATATATATATTAATATATTAAATATTATTAAAATTATTAAATATTAAAATTAAATTTATTAAATTAATATATTAAAATATAAAATATATTAAAATAAAAAAATATAATAGAATATAAAATATAATAATATAATAAAATAAAAAAATTTTAAATTTTTAATAAATTATATAAATTATAATAAAAAAATAAATAATAAAAATAAAATAAGAAGGAGGATTTAAAATGCGAGATATAAAAACATATCTCTCCACGGCACCTGTGCTAACCACTCTATGGTTTGGGTCTTTAGCGGGTTTATTGATAGAAATTAATCGTTTATTTCCAGATGCCTTGTCATTCCCTTTTTTTTCATTCTGATTGAATTCTTGTATTGATATGTGAAGAAATGAAGAAGATTTTAGATACCATTCTACGTAACATGGCTTCAATTTCGCTCCCCTTTTCTTTAGGATAGGAAATAAAAAGTGTATCGAACCTCAGTCAAAATACAGTGAATCTACGATATAATTTTGGATAAAAGAAATGGAAATTTGGATCCAGTCTAGGGGTGGTTCCAGGAAATTATAACATATAACATAGAAGAAGATACTTAAATGAAATACTGAGATTAGGAACCTATCCTAATTCCTAGTTAGAAAAAATTGTATTACTTAATTATTACTATATTCTTAATATTCTTCTATTAATGAATATGACTCTCTTTCTTTATTGTTATAGTAATTAATAGTAATTAGATTATAGTACTTCGAAGTCATTCGAATTCTAATAATTTGAAAATAAAAAATCTATATTTACTAACTAGAGATGAAATTTCTAAATATTTATAAATATAGATTTTTTATTTTCTTCTTCTTTTTCTTTACTTATTTTATTTTTTTTGTTCGGATAAAAATGAGGAAAGTGAAGTCGATCAAAAATGAAAAGGAGGTTCATGGCCAAGGGTAAAGATATCAGAATTATAGTGATTTTTGAATGTACCAGTTGTGTTCGAAAGGGTGTCAATAAAGAATCGCCAGGCATTTCTAGATATATTTCTCAAAAGAATCGACACAATACACCCAATCGATTAGAATTGAGAAAATTTTGTCGCTATTGTAAAAAATATACGATTCATGGGGAAATAAAGAAATAGATGGAACAGAATGCATGTGTAATTTTTCCAAGGAGCGGGAAGAGTAAGAACTTTACACCTTCACATAGATAATACAAACCAATTTTGGTCGGATCTTAAATGAAAAAGAAAGAATTTTATTTTATATTTTATATATTTTATAGATTATTTATATATTTTATAGATTATTTTATTTATATTTTATTTATAATTTATATTTTATATATTTATAATATTTATATGTAAGGATAAGGAATAAACAAACAAGGAATAAGCAAACCATGGAAAAATCCAAACAACCTTTTCGTAAATACAAGCGATCTTTTCGTAGGCGTTTACCCCCAATTGGATCGGGGGATCGAATCGATTATAGAAACATGAGTTTAATTAGTCGATTTATTAGTGAACAAGGCAAAATCTTATCTAGACGGGTGAATAGGTTGACCTTGAAACAACAACGATTAATTACTATTGCTATAAAACAAGCTCGTATTTTATCTTCGTTACCTTTTCGTAATAATGAGAAACAATTGGAGAGAGCGGAGTCGATCCCTGGAACTACTGGTCCTAGAACCAAAAATAAATAGACATACTCCTCAAAACTCCAATCGCTCAGATTAATGTTTTGCTCGAAAAACCTAGAATCCAGAGTTGATTCTTGTGTTATAAAAAAGGAAAAATGGGGAATAAATCCGTTTTTTCTTGAAAGATGCTCGTTTATTCCTACTACTCAAATCTGAATTTATTTTTCTTCTATCTTCCCGGAGTCCATTCTCCGGGAAATTCTGTTTCAATCATTCTTGTTTCCTGTATAGTATATTCTATTAAGATATTCTATATCTATATATTCTTTCTATTAAGATATTCTATATATTCTATTATTTATTATTATTATTCTATTAATTCTATTAAGATTCTTTTATTCCTTTATTTGTATTATTTGTATTTTGAATTTGATTGATTTTTGTATTTTAATTTGATTGATTGATGATTTTATTGGAAATCATATCAAAACAAATCTTATTTGATAGGGCTATTTGCGCAAGTATTTTACGATTCAGAAGCAATTGTTTCTTGTACAGATTGTGTATGAATCGACTATAACTATAGGATACCCTATCCTCACGAGTTACTGCATTTATCCGAGTGATCCACAAACGACGAAAATCTCTCTTTTTCCTGCTCCTATCTCGATGAGAGGAAACCAAAGCTCTCATTCTTTGTTGAGTACTCGTTCGAGTAAGTCTTGAATGGGCCCCTATAAAGGTTGATGCAAATAAACGAATTCCTTTTCGACGTCTTCGAGCAGTATATCCCCGTTTAACTCTGGTCATTGAATCAAATGAAACTTTCTTGAATAACTAATGGATTTCTCTTCTTTCAGTCATCCTTTTCCTCCGGTCGATTAATAACAAAACGGATTCTTCCGATATATAAAATATAAATTCCAATGGCTTTTGCTACTATGACCTTCCCGACCACGATTTTTTCCTTCCAGGTATCTCGCTTGGAAATAAGAAATTCGACTGCTACTAACTACTAAATAGTGGGTTTCCTCGTTTCTATGGCAACTTTTGAAACGGTGAGGTCCTCTCTATACACCGGAGCCTCTTCTTTCATTTCATCGAATTTTATTGTGAACTTGTATAGTTCACAATCTTTGGCTCTACCAATCCTTTTTCAATTAGAATTTTTTTTTATTCTAATTATAATTAGAAAGTAATAGTACTTTTCACAAAAAAGCTATCCATAAAGTGACGGCATTTAATTCTGAAAGTTGGCTAGGTAGCTGACCCTGTTAGTCCGTTTTTTTTTCAAGAATAGGAGCATAACCTTTTTGCTTCTTATAAGATTATTTCCTCCGCTTAATGGATAACTATTTGCTACCAATGAAGAATTGCTTCTCATCTAAAACGGAGTGATTGGATTTGCACCAATAGAAACCATAAATTCCATTACATAACATAATAGGTAGATGATAGATCCTCATTTTTAGATAGTCATTTAGATAGTAAATTAAATGGCGGTCTTTCACTTTATCTATCCTATTCATTGGTAGTGGTCATTGATACTGGAAAAAAATTTTTCATTTCTTCAAACTCATGATCTGAACTGAACGAGTCGCACATACACCCTAGTACATGTTCCTCGACGCTGAGGACATCCTCGAAGAGCGGGGGATTTCGTGACATTTCTTATTGGCTGTCTTGCGTTTCTAATAAGTTGTTTAATGGTTGGCATGTCGTGTCTATATAATCTCATTCTAGATAGAATAGAGTGGGTTGGCTTAGATCGATCTTAACCTGATGGTTGATGATTATGAATGATTTCTATTCAATATCAAATCACGGAAAATTCTAATTTTGAAATGGAATTAATTATAAATTATATTAATTATATTATAAAATTATAAATTATATAATTATAAATTATATATATTATATTTAATATTTAATTATTTTTAATTATTTTAATTATTAATTTTAATTATTAATTAATATTATTAATTAATATTAAATTAATTTAAATTAATATTATATATTATATTTTATATTATATTATATAATTATATATTATATATTATATTTATATTAATTATATTATATTAATATTAATATTATTAATTAATTATAAATTATATATAAATTATATTAAATTATAAATTATATTAAATTATATATAAATTATATAATATTAAATTATAATTATATATAAATTATATATTTTATTATATATTTTTTATATTTTTATATATATTTTTATATATTTTATTATATATTTTATATTTAAATTTTATATTTAAATATTTAAATTAAATAAATTATATTTATATTTAAATTTTATATTTAAATTTTATATTTAAATATATTTAAATTATATTTATATATATATTTAATTTATATTTAATTTATATATATATTTATATAATTATATATTATTTTATATAATTATATATTATATTATATATATATATTATATATATATTATATAATTATATATTAATTATATATATATATTATTAATTATATTATATATTAATTATATTATATATTTATTATATTTATATTATTATTATTAATATATTATTAATATATTATTAATAAAATATTATTAATTATATATATTATTATATATATTATTAATTATATTATATATTTATATTATTATTATTAATATATATTATTAATAAATTATTAATAAAAATATTTATATATTATTAATAAATTATTAATAAAAATATTATTAATAAAATATTATTAATAAATTAATAAATATATTAATATATTATTATTATTAATAAATATATTAATATATTATTTTATTATTTATTATATTTTATATTTATTTATTTATATTTATTTATTATATTAAATATATTAAAAATTATATTAAATTATATTATAATATATTTAATATTTATAATATTATAATATTTAAATTTAATTATAATTATAATTAATTATAAATTAATTATAAATTATATAAATTATATTATATTTATATATTATTATATTTATATATTATATATTATTATATATTTATTATATATTTAATATATTTAATATTTATAATTTATTTAATATTTATAATTTATTATTATTATAAATTATATATAAATTATATATTATATATATTATATATATATTATATATATTATATATAAAATTATTATATATAAAATAATATATATTATATATAAAATAATAATTATAAATTATAAAATTATAATTATATATTATATATAAAATATAAATTTATAAATTATATAAATTATATATTATATTTATATATTATATATAAAATATAAATTATATATAAATATATAAATTATAATTATAATATAATTATAATATAAAAAATAATAATTATAAATTATATATTATATAATAATTATAAATTATATATAAATTATAATTATAATATAAATTATAATTATATATTCTATATATATTCATATATTCTTATTCTAAATATTATAAATTATAATAAATTATATATAAATTATATTAAATTATAAATTATATTAATATTATAATTAATATTATAAATTATATTAAATTATAAATTATATTATATATATTATAAATTATAATTATATATATTATAAATTATAATAAATTATATATTATATATTTATATATATTTATATATTTAATTATATTTAATATATATTTAATATATATTTATATATTTAATATTTATATTTTATATTTATATTTATATTTTTTATATTTTATATTTTATATAAAATCCCCAGTATTCTCATTTTCGACCGCTACAAGATCAACGATGCCATGAGCTTGGGCTTCTGTTGCTGACATAAAAACATCCCTTTCCATGTCTTCGGATATAACCCATAAAGGGTTGCCCGTTCTTTGTACATAAACTTTTGTGAGGGTTTCGCGAAGCTTCAACAGTTCTTCTGCTTCCAGGATAAATTCCCCTGCTTGTGCCTCATAAAAAGAACTAGCAGGTTGGTGAATCATAACCCTGATGATATTGATATAACATCATGAACGGTTCTTCTATGTATATCTCGCACGATTTGATTTTTGATTAAAGTACCAAATAACAAGAAGAAAACAGAGAATTAAACAACCGTACGGGCATCTTTTGTACATTGCATACGGCTCTGCAATGGAATTTCTTTTTTCTGCCTTTTTCGATAGAAGAAATTCTATCGAAAAGAACGAAAAGAAGAAATATAACTCATCCGATCCAAATATTTAGATGATCCATTTACCACCCTTCCTTTCGTAGTAGTAAAGAAAAATACTATGATGGTTCTGTTGCTTTATATATATATATATTTATATATATATATATATAATATAATAATATAATATATATATATAATTTATATATAATTTATATATAAATATAATTTATAATTATATAATTTATAATTTATATAATTTAATATAAATATATAAATAATTAATAATTTAATATAATTTTATAATTTATAATTTATAAATATAATTTATAATTTCTCTATTCTCTATTTATCTTGTCTGTGGTTTAGCAATCCCAAAGTTTCTTTTTGATACGATCCAAGAAGGATAAAATCATTTTATCCATTTTTTTACTCTTAACATAAAGATAAGAAAGGGACTTCTGGTGTGGAAGAAAAATGGTTTGTGACGCTGAAATTAACTCTTGACACATAAGATCAAATTGGTAATAACCCTTCTTTCATACTACTATTTCGATACAAAATCTCATGTTAGGAAAAAACAATAATGGTTTGCTCATATCGAACTCGAAGTGCCATGCTATTATTACTTATTCTTTTTTTATTTTTATTAGAATTAATTTTTATATTATTATATTTATATATTTATATATATATTTATATATTATTATATTTATATTATATAATATATAATAATAATATTTTATAGTATATATTATAATTATATTTATAATTATATTATTTATAATTTATATATAATTTATATTATATATAATTTATATATTATATATATTATTATATATATTATTATTATTAATATTATTATTATTAATTATTATTATTAATTATTATTTTATTATTATTTATATTATTTATTTTTTTATTATTTATTATATTTTTATATTTTTTATTAATATTATTATTATATTATATTATAAATTATTATATTATAAATTATAAATTATTTATTATATTTTTATATTTTTTATTAATATTATTATTTTATTATTAATTATTATATTATATTATAATTTTTTATAATTTTATAAATATATTTTTATAAATATAAAATTATAAAAATTATAAATATAATTATAAATATATAAATATAAAATATATTATTATAATTATATTTATTATTATAATTATATTATAATTATATAAATATATATAAATATAAAATTATAAATATAATTATAAATATAAAATATAAAATATATTATTATAATTATATTATAATTATATAATTTATATATAATATATAATTTTATAATTTATAATTTATAAAATATAATTTATAAAAATAATTTATAAAATTATAATTTATAAAATATAATTTATAAATATAAAATATAAATTAATAAATTAATTTATTAATTAAAATTTTTTATAATTTATAATTTCTTATAATTTTTTATTTTATATAATTATAATTTATTATAATTTTTTATAATTTTTTTTTTTTTTTCTTTGATTTTTGATTTGATTTTTGATTTTGATTCATATTCGATAGAGCGAAGGCATAGTCTTATTAAAAAAAACTCATTGGCGCCAAGCGTGAGGGAATGCTAAACGTTTGGTAATTTCTCCTCCGACCAAAATGAAAGATCCCATTGAAGCGGCTAATCCCATGCATATTGTATGTACATCAGGTGACACAAATTGCATAGTGTCATAAATGGCTATTCCTGGTATTACCCATCCGCCTGGAGAGTTTATAAACAAATAAAGATCCCTAGTATCATCTTCTATGCTGAGATATACCATGAGACCAACAAGTTGATTCGAGATCTCGCTATCAACCTCTTGGCCTAGAAAAAGTAATCTTTCTCGATGAAGTCGGTTGATTAGGGCAAAATTGTATCCCTGGGGAACCGTACGTGCACCTTTGGATGCATACGGTTCAAAAGAATTGCGAAAATCAATGTGTCGATTCCAATCCTATTTCTTTTTTATTTCTTTATTTTTTTTTTTACTGTTTTTCGTTTTGCTTTTCTTTCATTTTTTTTTTTTTAACATGAGTTTTGGCCTCCTTACCGTTCCCTGTATTCTATAATGTAGAAAAGTAGAAAAAAAGAATTTTATGAACTTATTGAACTAACTTCTCATTGATGTATTGTTTCATCGAAATTCAAATCACGATGTAATTTTCTTGTTCCTGAATGGGTCCTTTCAATTATTTTAGGTTCTTGTTCTACTCCGGGGGAAAATTTGCCCGAATTCTATTTGCGCATATAGGGCAAATGATTTCAGTACCACTTCTTTTTTTTTTAATTCGTTTCATGCCTTTCCCCAAACTATTCGATGTATTCATCTATACTACTTGTATGATACAAGCGGTAATCGTATCGTGTAATCGTATCTTATAGTATTATATATTATTATATTTTATATTTTATATTATAATTATTTTATATTATAATTATATTATTATTATTAATTTATTATTATTTATATTATTATTATATATTTATTTAATATATTTATTTAATTATTTAATTTATTATTATTTATATTATTATTATATTATTATTATATATTATTTATTATTATATATATTATTATATATTTATATATTTATAATATATTTATATTATATTTATATTTATATATATTTATATATATTTATATAATTTATATATTTATATTTTATATTTTTATATATCATTTTTATATATTATATATTTTATATATTTATATTTTATATATTATATTTTATATATATTTTTATATATATTATATATTTTATATATTTATATATTATATATTTATATTATATTAATTATATTATTATATATTATATTATATTATAATTATATTATATTATTATATATTATATTAATTATATTATTATTTATATATTATTATTATATATTATTATTTATATATATTTTTATATATTTTATATATTTTATATTTTATATATTATATATATTATATTTTTTATATTTAATATATTTAATTTATTTAATTATATTTTTTATATTTATTATATTTAATATTTATTTTATTTATATTTTTTATATTTTATTATTTATATTTTTATATTTTATTATTTATATTTTGATTATTTATATTATATATTATAATTAATTATAATTATATTTTATTATTATTTATTATTATATTATTATTTATTATTATATATTATATATTAATATTATATTTATTATATTTTATTATATTTTTATATTTTATTATATTTTTTATATTTTTATATATTTTATATTTATTATTTTTATTATTTATTTTTTTTATTTTTAAAATAAAATTATTATTATTATTTTATTTTTTATTATTATTTATTATTATTATATTATTTATTATTATTATTATATTAATATTATTTATTATATTATTTATATTTATTTAATATTTATAATATTTAAATATTTTTAAATATTTAATTTATTTAATTTTTATTTAAATTTAATTTATTTATTTTTTATTTTATTGAATATTGAAATTTATTGAAATTAAATTATTTAATTTAATTTTAATATTACTATATTACTACATTTACACTCCCATTCTATTACTTTACTCTTACCATTCCCAATTTGGTATTCTATGAACGGAGCCTGGATACTTTATTGATACTTTTTTTTATCAGTCCAAGTAAACCATTAATTATTCTAATTGATAATAGATAATATTTAATATTTTGAAAATATTGATCCCCAATAGGAATTGATCTAATTGTGCTTCACGCTCCGAATTTTTGATGGTTCAATCAATACAATATTGAATTGAATATATATCTATTGGATTGGGCGAAACAGAGAATACTCGATCGGGGGAGATAACGGGG